TCTAACAATTTTAAAAGAAAAAAGAAAACTATTTCTACATTTACCGAAAGAAAGAAAAAACTGGTTCATCAAAGGTATTCTATTTCTAAAAGAAATAATAAATAAATTTTCAAAATCAAAAAGAAATCCAATTCTATTATTTGGATTTAGAGAAGTATATGAATTAAATGAAACTAAAAACGAAAAAAATTCACCAATCAATAATCGGACTATTCATAAATTTTCCACTTCAATTCGATCTATGGATTGGATAAACTATTCACTGACAGAAAAAAAAATGAAAGATCTGAATGCCAGAACAAAGACAATAAGAAATCAAATAGAAAAAATTACAAAAGAAAAGAAAAAACGATTTCTAATCTCAGAAAGAAATATTAGTCCTAACAAACTAAGTTATAATGCTAAAAGATTAAAATTAAAATCATCAAAAAATATTTTACAGATATTAAAAAGAAACAATGCTCAATTAGTCCGTAAATCATATTTTTTTATCAAAATTTTGATTGAAAAGATATATATAGATATCCTTCTAGCTATTATTAATATTCCGAGGATCAATGTACAGTTTTTTCTTGAATCACCAAGAAAAATGATTAATAAATACATTTATATGTATAATAAAAAAGAAAATCACAAAAGAATTGATAAAACAAATCAAAATACACTAATTCACTTTATCTCGATTATAAAAAAGGCATTAAATTATAGTAATTTTAATAAGAACTCGAAGATTTTTTATAACATAACCTCCTTGTCACAAGCATATGTATTTTACAAATTATCACAAGTCCAAGTTATTAACCTATATAAGTTAAGATCTGTCTTTCAATATCATGGAGCATCTCTTTTTCTTAAGAATGAAATAAAAGATTATTTTGGAGTCCAAGGAAGATTTCAGTTCAAATTAAAAGATACAAATTTTAGAAATTCTGTAATGAATGAATGGAAAAACTGGGTAAGAAGTACTTATCAATATAAATACGATTTATCTCAGATCAGATGGTCTAGCTTAATATCGCAAAAATGGCGAAATAGAATGAATCAACAGCATATGATTCAAAATAAAGATTTAAATAAATGGAATTTATATGACAAAGACCAATTAATTCATTATGAAAAACAAAATAATTTTGAAGTAGATTCATTATCGAACCAAAAAGATAATTTTAAAAAATACTATAGATATAATATTTTATTATATAAATCCATTAATTATGAAGATAAAAAAGACTCATCTATTTATGAATTACCATTCCAATTAAATAATAAGCAAGAGCTTTTTTATAATTACAAAATAGATAAAAGGAAATTATTTGATATGTCGGGAGGTATCCCTGTCAATAAGCATCTAACAGAAGATGATATTATCGATACGGAAAAAAGCTCGCATAGAAAATATTTGGATTGGAGAATTCTCCATTTTGGTCTTAGAAAGAAAGTCGATATTGAATCCTGGATCGATACCGGAACCAAACAAAAAAAAAACCTTTTTGATTGGATGGGAATGAATGAAGAAATACTAGATCGTCCCACATCAAATTTAGAATTTTGGTTCTTTCCAAAATTTGTGATACTTTGCAACGCATATAAGATAAAATCATGGGTGATACCAATCAAATTACTTTTTTTAAATTTTAATGGAACTAAAAATGTTAGTGAAAATAAAAAAATCAACAAAAAGAAAAATAACGATCCTTTTATATCTATATCATCGAATGAAACAAAATCCATTCAATTAAAGAATCAAAATCATGAAGAAAAAGAGTCTGAGGATCAAGTAGATCTTGAATCAGTTCTAGTAAACCAAGAAAAAGATGTTGAAGAAGATTATGTAAGATCAGACAGGAAAGAGCGTAGAAAGAAAAAGCAATACAAAAGTAATACGGAAGCAGAACTTGATTTCTTGCTAAAAAGGTATTTATGCTTTCAATTAAGATGGGATGATTCTTTAAATCAAAAAATAATCAATAATATAAAAATATATTGTCTCCTGCTTAGATTGACAAATCCACGAGAAATTATTATATCCTCTATTCAAAGGGGAGAACTGAGTCTAGATATTCTAATGATTCAGAAAGATTTAACTCTTACAGAATTGATGAAAAAGGGAATATTGATTATCGAATCAACCCGTCTGTCGGTAAAAAATGATGGAAAATTTATTATGTATCAAACCATAAATATTTTATTGGTTCATAAGAGAAAACAACAAATTAATCAAAGATACAGAAAAAAAAACTATATTGATAAAAAGAATTTTACCGAATCTATTGTAATAAATCAAAGTTTAACTAGAAATAAAGACAAAAATAATTATGATTTACCTGTTCCCGAAAATCTTTTATCCTCTAAACATCGTAGAGAATTGAGAATTCTAATTTCTTTCAATTCAAAAAATGGAAATGATATAAATACAGAAATTATCAATAATAATAACATAAAAAACCACGCTCACATTATAGATAAAAGCAAACATTTTGATAGAGATAAAAATAAACTAATTAAATTAAAACTTTTTCTTTGGCCCAATTATCGATTAGAAGATTTAGCTTGTATAAATCGCTATTGGTTTGATACCAATAATGCTAGTCGGTTTAGTATGATAAGGATACATATATGTCCACGATTAAAAATTCGTTAAAGGTCCATTTGTCATATATATCCCATAGCATATCTAGTCTAGTATATGAAATATATGAAAACAAGGAGAGGTCCATATACATTGTTTTACATCCCATATTCCATTCTGATACATGGAATTCAATCATGTATCAATTTGATCTAAAAATTAATCAATCCAATTTTTCGTTTTAAATTTTTAGATATAGATATAATTTTTTTTTTCTTTTGTAAGGGAAGAAATATACCATTCTTTATGTATTTCTAGCCGAATAAAAAAAAAAATCGGATTGATTAATGTTGACAAAATTAGGAATTCCTAACGAATTGAAGATTATTGTGTATACCAAATTCAAACAAACTGACATTCTTATTTAATATTCCATTATTTATTATTACTGATCAATAAAACTATCTTAAAAAGGCGGGAGGAGGGGGATTTCATTTTATGGTAAAAAGTTCATTCATTTCAATTATTTCACAAGAAGACAAAAAAGAAAACAAGGGATCCGTTGAATTTCAAATAGTAAGTTTTACTAATAAGATACGAAGACTTACTTCACATTTGGAATTACATAGAAAAGACTATTTATCTCAAAGAGGTTTACGGAAAATTCTAGGAAAACGCCAACGACTACTGTCTTATTTGGCAAAGAAAAATGGAGTACGTTATAAAGAATTAATTAGCCAGTTGAACATTCGGGAATCAAAAACTCGTTAATTTGAAGAGTCTTTTTTTTTTATTATTTGATTTATTAGATCTTAAACTTGAATTTTGATGAACTTCTTTTCGTTTTCAGTAATTCATGGAAAAATAAATCGAGGAACCCCCTATGAATGTACCAGCTACAAGAAAGGACTTTATGATAGTCAATATGGGTCCCCACCACCCATCAATGCATGGCGTTCTTCGACTCATCCTTAGTCTAGACGGTGAAGATGTTATTGACTGCGAACCAATATTAGGTTATTTACACAGAGGGATGGAAAAAATTGCGGAAAACCGAACAATTATACAATATTTGCCTTATGTAACACGTTGGGATTATTTAGCTACTATGTTTACAGAAGCGATAACAATAAATGGACCGGAACAGTTGGGAAATATTCAAGTACCTAAAAGAGCTAGCTATATCAGAGTAATTATGTTGGAGTTGAGTCGTATAGCTTCTCATCTCTTATGGCTTGGCCCTTTTATGGCAGATATTGGTGGGCAGACCCCTTTCTTCTATATTTTTAGAGAAAGAGAGTTAATATATGATTTATTCGAAGCTGCCACTGGTATGAGAATGATGCATAATTATTTTCGTATCGGAGGAGTAGCAGCTGATCTACCTCATGGCTGGCTAGATAAATGTTTGGATTTCTGCGATTATTTTTTAACAGGAGTTGCTGAATATCAAAAACTTATTACGCGAAATCCTATTTTTTTAGAACGCGTTGAAGGAATAGGTATTGTTAGTGCAGAGGAAGCAATAAATTGGGGTTTATCAGGACCAATGCTACGAGCTTCCGGAGTACGATGGGATCTTCGTAAAGTTGATCATTATGAGTGTTATGACGAATTTGATTGGGGAGTCCAGTGGCAAAAAGAAGGGGATTCGTTAGCTCGTTATTTAGTCCGAATTGGTGAAATGACGGAATCCGTAAAAATTATTCAACAGGCTTTGGAAGGGATTCCAGGGGGGCCTTATGAAAATTTAGAAACTCGAAGTTTTGATAGAGAAAGGAATCGAGAATGGAATGATTTTGAATATCGATTTATTAGTAAAAAAACTTCTCCCGCCTTTGAATTGCCGAAACAAGAACTTTATGTTCGAGTTGAAGCACCAAAGGGAGAGTTGGGAATTTTTCTAATAGGGGATCAAAGTAGTTTTCCTTGGAGATGGAAAATTCGCCCGCCGGGTTTTATCAATTTGCAAATTCTTCCTCAATTAATTAAAAGAATGAAATTGGCTGATATTATGACAATACTAGGTAGCATAGATATTATTATGGGGGAAGTTGATCGTTGAAATGATAATTGATACAACAACAGTACAAGCTATCAATTCTTTTTCCAGATTGAAATCCTTAAACGAGGTCTATGGAATTATATGGATGCTTGTCCCTATTTTGACTCTTGTATTGGGAATCACGATAGGCATACTAGTAATTGTGTGGTTAGAAAGAGAAATTTCTGCAGGGATACAACAACGTATTGGACCTGAATATGCCGGTCCTTTTGGAGTTCTTCAAGCTCTAGCGGATGGAACAAAACTACTTTTCAAAGAAAATCTTTTTCCATCTAGAGGAGATACTCGTTTATTCAGTATCGGACCATCCATAGCAGTCATATCAACTCTATTAAGCTATTCAGTAATTCCTTTTGGCTATCACTTTGTTTTAGCGGATCTAAATATCGGCGTCTTTTTATGGATTGCCATTTCAAGTATTGCTCCCATTGGACTTCTTATGTCAGGATATGGATCAAATAATAAATATTCCTTTTTAGGTGGTCTACGAGCTGCCGCTCAATCGATTAGTTATGAAATACCATTAACTCTCTGTGTATTATCCATATCTCTACGTGCGATTCGTTGAAACATAAATTTTTCCCTATTCCCTTTTTCTTTATTAGGAAGAAGGTGAAATTAATTGAATATATATCTTTATTTTTTTATTCATCATTTGAATTGATGAACTAAATTAGATAGTTATATGAGTGAAAGAAAACAGCTTTTAAATTTGCAGTAAAAAAAATCGAGACTCATTTCTTATGTACAACAGTAAAGCAGAAATAAACATAAGAAGATGAGATCATTTGTCCCAAAATTGGTTGATTAGTCATCCTGGCTTGAAAGCGGGCTCAAAGAATCAACCTTAGTGAGTTTTTACTATCATTTATATATATATATATTACTGTAATGCTACCGAGCATTTTACTATCATTTATATATATATATATTACTGTAATACTACCGAGCAGTTGAGTAAAAATAAAAATGAGTGGATGGTTAGGAACACCAAGATACATAAAAGATTAGTAATAGAATTATCCAAAATAAAAGAATATTAATTGGGGCTTTAAATTAGTAGAAATGATCAGGCAGTACTCCCCATGATTCCGATCCAGAGTACGCTCCTATCCACCAATTAAACAAATGACTATCAGGAACGAACTAATCCTTTACCTTTTTTTTTCAGAAGGAAGAATAGGAACAAAAAAAAAAGAATAGAATTACAATAGAAAAAGAAAAAAAAGAGATCCTTTTTCTTCTTTCTTTCCTATATCGATATTCATAGAAATCGAATTCGTGTCATAATTCATGAAATAATGGACTGTCTAATTATTTTTCGTAATCGAAAATGATAGGTTAAAATATTTATTGGTATTTCTACAAGAAGTATTTTATTGAAAGATTTAAGTTATTGCTCAAGAAAGAAAAATTGAAATTCTTAAAAGATGAGATCAATTCAGAAGTACTTTATTTTAGTATTATAACAGACAGAATTACATTGGTCAAATTTTGGAATTGGGAGGGGCATCCGATAGATTTGGATCCTATTTATCCTACAAATATATCGAGATAAATAATATGATCTGGCCCTTAGATTTATTTATGGCCTTCGAGGAGCCATATGAGGTGAAAATCTCATGTATGGTTCTGTAATAGCGATGGGAACAGTGATGTCATCACCGACTATGATTATCTAACAGTTCAAGTACAGTTGATATAGTTGAGGCACAATCAAAATATGGTTTGGGGGGATGGAATTTGTGGCGTCAACCTATAGGATTTATCATTTTTTTCATTTCTTCCCTAGCAGAATGTGAGAGATTACCTTTTGATTTACCAGAAGCAGAAGAAGAATTAGTAGCAGGTTATCAAACCGAATATTCGGGTATCAAATTTGGTTTATTTTATGTTGCTTCCTATCTAAACTTATTAGTCTCTTCATTATTTGTAGCAGTTCTTTACTTGGGCGGTTGGAATATCTCTATTCCGTACATATCCGTTCCGGAGTTTTTTGATTTTGAAATAAATAAAGTAGGTAGAGTCTTTGGAACAACAATGGGTATTCTTATTACATTGGTTAAAACTTATTTGTTCTTGTTCATTCCTATCACAACAAGATGGACTTTACCTAGACTAAGAATGGACCAACTATTAAATCTTGGATGGAAATTTCTTTTACCTATTTCTCTTGGCAATCTATTATTAACAACCTCTTCCCAACTCTTTTCACTATAAAGTAATTCTTTTCTATATTTATAGTTTGTCTCAAACAAGATAAAGAAACAAATATAAAATTATTCATAGAGATTCACGATATGTTCCCTATGGTAACTGGGTTCATGAATTATGGTCAACAAACCGTACGGGCTGCAAGGTACATTGGTCAAAGTTTCATGACTACCTTATCCCACGTAAATCGTTTACCTGTAACTATTCAATATCCTTATGAAAAATTAATCACATCGGAGCGTTTCCGCGGTCGAATCCATTTTGAATTTGATAAATGCATTGCTTGTGAAGTATGTGTTCGTGTATGTCCTATAGATTTACCTGTTGTTGATTGGGAATTGGAAACTAATATTCGAAAGAAACGATTGCTTAATTACAGTATTGATTTCGGAATCTGTATATTTTGTGGCAACTGTGTTGAGTATTGTCCAACTAATTGTTTATCAATGACTGAAGAATATGAACTTTCTACCTATAATCGTCACGAATTGAATTATAACCAAATTGCTTTAGGTCGTTTACCAATGTCAGTAATTGACGATTATACAATTCGAACAATTTTGAATTCACCTCAATCTTTAATCAAAATGGGCAAACCCCCTTTGATTAAAGATTGATTGAAGAGTCATTTTTAATCATTAAACAAAGATCTAGGTTTGATCTAAAAGTCTGAAATATATTTTTTTTTTTTCATTTTGTTTGGTCAATAACTACAAAAGCTACAAATCCCAACTAGCGATTGGATTTGATTGATTGGTAAGAATTGCAGCGCAGCTAAATTTGGATTGAAAATCTATTAATATAGTCATAATTCTATCCATAATTATTTCTATTTCGAAATAGAAATAAAAATTAAAGTGTCAATTTTTATTTTTTCGAGAAAGAATGAGATTAGTCCGATAGCGGTACTACAGTAATTTAAATCTTTTAGGATTTAATTCAATTAGGAACCCATTCTAAATAAGTTTTTCCTGGTCGGGTCAATAAAGTCATGAAAAAAAAAGAATTTGATTTTTTTATCTTTTATTTTACGTACAATGAATTTACCTGGACCAATACATGATTTTCTTTTAGTCTTTCTAGGATTAGGTCTTATATTAGGAGGTCTAGGAGTGGTATTACTTACCAATCCAATTTTTTCTGCCTTTTCATTAGGATTGGTTCTTGTTTGTATATCCTTATTCTATATTTTATCAAACTCTCATTTTGTAGCTGCGGCGCAGCTCCTTATTTATGTGGGAGCTATAAATGTTTTAATTTTATTTGCTGTGATGTTCATGAATGGTTCAGAATATTACAAAGATTTCAATCTTTGGACTGTTGGGAATGGTCTTACTTCTCTAATTTGTACAAGTCTTTTTGTTTTACTAATTACTATTATTTCAAATACAACATGGTATGGGATTATTTGGACTACAAGAGCAAACCAGATTATAGAGCAAGAGTTGGTAAGTAATGGTCAACAAATTGGAATTCATTTATCAACAGATTTTTTTCTTCCATTTGAATTTATTTCAATAATTCTTTTAGTTGCTTTGATAGGTGCGATTGCCACGGCTCGTCAGTAATAAATCTTTTTTTTAAATTGGCAATCGCAATCCAAATCAGACTTTATTCTATGTTATCACATTTATTTTAAGATTATTCATATATAAATTCTTTTATTCGATCTATATTCCAATCCATTTTTTTTGTTTTGTACTTGTGATATTCTTATTCTAGTCAATCTAATCTGTTGATGTTAAATTGTTGTTCATTGTTCATATTGAAATAAATCGAAATCGATAAGGAGTTGGGCGATGATGCTCGAATATGTGCTTGGTTTGAGTGCTTATTTATTTTCTATCGGTATCTATGGATTGATCACGAGTCGAAATATGGTTAGAGCCCTTATGTGTCTTGAACTTATATTGAATGCCGTCAATATAAATTTCGTAACATTTTCTGATTTTTTTGATAGTCGACAATTAAAAGGAAATATTTTTTCAATTTTTGTTATATCTATCGCAGCCGCTGAAGCAGCTATCGGGCCGGCTATAGTTTCGTCAATTTATCGTAACAGAAAATCAATCCGTATTAATCAATTGAATTTGTTGAATAAGTAGTATTAATCATATAAAATATTTAGATTCATTAATTTGAATTGACATCTATAATACATAGCGTATCTGATAATGTTTACGAAAACGTAAGAAATTAAAGTATCTTGGTTCTATCTCATGAGTCGATCCGAAATTGAATAAACAAATTATGATAAATCATTGATTCATCTGGTGTCTAAATATATGATTCATTTAAAAATTTACTAGATCGAAAATTTATGACGTAAAAAAAAAATTATAGATCCAATGTCACATTCAGTAAAAATCTATGATACATGTATAGGGTGTACTCAATGTGTCCGGGCCTGCCCCACGGATGTATTAGAAATGATACCTTGGGACGGGTGTAAAGCTAAGCAAATTGCTTCTGCTCCAAGAACAGAAGACTGTGTTGGCTGTAAGAGATGCGAATCCGCCTGTCCAACAGATTTCTTGAGTGTTCGAGTTTATCTATGGCATGAAACAACTCGAAGCATGGGTCTAGCTTATTAATACTTTCCAGAAAAAACCACTTGAATACATTTGATTTTTTGTTTACCGACAAAAACCCGTACTCGAAAAAAAAAAAATAATAATAAAAAAAAAATAAATTAGGTTTTCGAGTACGGGTTTTTCTTGTCCAAGTGTATCTTGTCTTTACCACGAATTCTTTTCCTTGGTTAACAATATTTGTAGGTTTACCAATATCCGCGGGTTTCTTGATTTTCGTTTTCCCTCATAGAGGAAATAAGGTAATTAGGTGGTATACTATATTTATATGTGTACTAGAACTCCTTTTAATGACCTATGCATTCTCTTATTATTTCCAATTGGACGATCCCTTAATCCAATTGACGGAGTCTTATAAATGGATTAATTTTTTTGATTTTTACTGGAGATTAGGAATAGATGGACTTTCTCTAGGACCTATTTTACTGACCGGATTTATCACCACTTTAGCTACTTTAGCGGCTCGGCCAATTACTCGGGATTCCCGATTATTTCATTTTTTGATGTTAGCAATGTATAGTGGTCAAATAGGATTATTTTCTTCTCAAAATCTTTTACTTTTTTTCATTATGTGGGAGTTAGAATTAATTCCTGTTTATCTACTTCTAGCTATGTGGGGGGGAAAGCAACGTCTGTATTCAGCTACAAAATTTATTTTGTATACTGCAGGAAGTTCTGTTTTTTTATTAATGGGGGCCTTAGGTATCGCTTTCTATGCTTCCAATGAACCAACATTCAATTTTGAAACATCAGCTAATCAATCATATCCTGTGACCTTGGAAATACTATTCTATATTGGATTTCTTATTGCTTTTGCTGTCAAATCACCGATTATACCCTTACATACATGGTTACCAGACACCCATGGAGAAGCACATTACAGTACTTGTATGCTTTTAGCTGGAATCTTATTAAAAATGGGAGCATATGGATTGGTTCGAATAAATATGGAATTATTATCCCACGCCCATTCTATATTTTCTTCTTGGTTGATAATAGTAGGCGCAATACAAATAATCTATGCAGCTTCAACATCTTCTGGTCAAAAAAATTTAAAAAAAAGAATAGCCTATTCTTCTGTATCTCATATGGGTTTTACAATTATAGGAATTTGCTCTATAAGCGATATGGGACTCAACGGGGCCATTTTACAAATAATATCTCATGGATTTATTGGCGCTGCGCTTTTTTTCTTGTCAGGAACAAGTTATGATAGAATACGTCTTGTTTATCTTGACGAAATGGGCGGAATGGCTACCCTAATGCCAAAAATATTCATGATGTTCAGTATCTTATCATTAGCTTCTCTTGCATTACCGGGCATGAGCGGTTTTTTTGCGGAATTGGTAGTATTTTTTGGAATAATTACTGCCAAAAAATATTTTTTAATGCCAAAAATACTAATTACTTTTGTAACGGCAGTTGGAACGATATTGACTCCTATTTATTTATTATCTATGTTACGCCAGATGTTCTATGGATACAAGCTGTTTAATGCCAGAAATTCTTATTTTTTTGATTCTGGACCACGAGAATTATTTGTTTCGATTGCTATCCTTCTGCCTGTAATCAGTATTGGTATTTATCCGGATTTCGTTTTCTCATTATCAGTTGACAAGGTCGAAGCTATTCTATCTAATTATTTTTATAGCTAATTTTTTTTTATAGGTAATTATTATAATTTTTTATAAGTAATTATTATAATTTTATAGGTAGTTATTAGTTATTATAAAATAAAAAAAAAAAAACGGAATTGTAATCAGATATGTTTAGCATTTGCGAGAACCTTTTGAATCACTCCATTACTTGAGTGATTCAAAAGGTTCTCAACGACTTCCCTGAAGCTTCTTATATATATGTTAAGCTGTCCTATGGTTATATTTGTCAAACTCTTTCTTCAATTCAATTAGATATTAATGTAAATGAACCATAACTATGTAGTCCTATTCCTAATAAATTAACCCCAAAATAGCATATCCAGATTATAAGAAAACCGATAGAAGCGACAATTGCAGAATTTAAACCTTCCAAATTCTTATTTGTTCGAGTATGGAAATAAATCGCGAATATGGTCCAAGTAATAAATGCCCAAGTTTCTTTTGGGTCCCAATTCCAATATGATCCCCATGCTTCATTAGCCCAGACTGCTCCTGAAAGAATACCTATGGTTAAAAAAAGAAACCCTATACTAAGAATACGAAAACCCCAATGATCTAATTGTTGAATCAATTGAAACCTGTAATAATTCCTAGAAGAAGAAAAAAAAGTATTTTTAAAAATACTTTTTTTTTCCATCATGTATTGGATCTCATCAACGGGAAATGAATCATTTAATAAATTATTGTTTTTACCAACAATTCTTATGACTTTTCGAAATGTAATTACTAGAAGTGCTGCTGACAATAATGATCCACATAAAAGAGCTGCATAGCCCGATACCATCATACTTACGTGCATTATTAACCACTGGGATTGGAGAGCAGGTACTAAGATTTTAGATTGATGCATGTCGGTTAAAAGACCCCAAGTAGCAAAGCCTTGGGTAAAAAAAGTACTTGGTGCGGTTATTGTGCTTAAATAATTTTTATGTTTTTTAAAATATGGAACCATATGAATAATAGAGAAAATCCATGAAAGAAATATTAATGATTCGTATAAATCACTTATTGGTAAATGTCCCGAATAAATCCAACGAGTAATTAGTAATCCTGTTAGGCAGAAAAAAGTAGTTAACATGCCTTTTTCTGACGAATCATAGAGTCCCACGAATTCATTGACTAATAAGGTTAGAAAATGAATTATAATTACAATTGAAACGACCGAAAAAGATATATGAGTTAATATATGTTCTAAAGTCAAAAATATCATAAAAAAAAGGGGGGAATACTTTAATTATCCATAATTCTACATACGGAATTGAATTCATTATAGGATTTATTCTATCCTTTTAATAATTAGATAATTTTAAAATAGATAATTTTAAAATCTTATGCCGCCACTCGGACTCGAACCGAGATGCTCTAGCACTGCTTCCTAAGAGCAGCGTGTCTACCGATTTCACCATGGCGGCTTGCTCAAAATTATAATAACCTTTTTTTATTCAATCGGCGAGCTTGAAGGAGTTAATTCAATGTAATATTTTTTTAGAAACATTAAAATTAATGAAAAAAAAATGAATTTTTTTTTTTTCATTTTTTCAATTTCAACATTCCATTCAAGGGATTTCTGAAACTATTTTATTGTATTAATCCTTAGGGTTTCGTTAGGTAGAAAATTTGTGTTAAGGTTTAGCAACCCCATTAGGTATTGATTTATGGACATATAATATAACAAAAAAGTTTCGAGTTCTGTCCCGGACTTTAAAATTCTTTAATTCTTTAAAATTGAAAAATCTTATCTAATTTAATGTATATACCTTGATACATTATCCAGCCCAAACATATGATCTAAACTAGATCAGTCAAAATTTACACATTTTTATCTACCTGGTACTTCTTTATAATTGGATTGAAAGCATCAAAGGTTCTATTTTCTATAGTGATTAAAAATAAAAATTGTCAAGACAGTTATAAAATAAGTTAAACTTAATTCATTTTTTTTTTTTTTTTTTATTAAAAATAATAAGATTTTTTTTATGGAACATACATATCAATATTTATGGATTATATCTTTCGTTACACTTCCAGTCCCTATGTTAATAGGAATGGGACTGCTACTTTTTCCGGTGTCAACAAAAAAACTTCACCGTATATGGGCTTTTCCCAGTGTTTTATTGTTAAGTATAGTTATGGTTTTTTCGATCGATCTGTTTATTCAGCAAATAAATAGCAGTTCCATTTATCAATATGTATGGTCTTGGACCATCAACAATGATTTTTCCTTAGAGTTCGGGTACTTGATTGACCCACTTACTTCTATTTTGTTAATATTAATTACTACGGTTGGAATTTTGGTTCTTGTTTATAGTGACAGTTATATGTCTCATGATCAAGGCTATTTGAGATTTTTTGTTTATATGAGTTTTTTCAATACTTCAATGCTGGGATTAGTTACCAGTTCGAATTTAATCCAAATTTATATCTTTTGGGAATTGGTTGGAATGTGCTCTTACCTATTAATAGGTTTTTGGTTCACACGACCTATTGTGTCCAATGCTTGTCAAAAAGCATTCGTAACTAATCGTGTAGGCGATTTTGGTTTATTATTAGGAATTTTAGGTCTTTATTGGATAACAGGCAGTTTCGAATTTCAGGATTTGTTTGAAATATTCAATAACTTGATTTATAATAATGATAATGAGGTTCATTTTTTATTTGTTACCTTGTGCGCTTTCCTATTATTTTCCGGTGCAATTGCTAAATCGGCGCAATTCCCCCTTCATGTGTGGTTACCGGATGCCATGGAAGGACCTACCCCTATTTCGGCTCTAATACATGCTGCTACCATGGTAGCAGCGGGAATTTTTCTTGTAGCTCGACTTCTTCCTCTTTTCGTAGTTATACCTTACATAATGAAGCTAATAGCTTTGATAGGTATAATAACAGTACTATTAGGAGCCACTTTAGCTTTTGCTCAAAAAGATATTAAGAGAGGTTTAGCTTATTCTACAATGTCTCAATTGGGTTATACGATGTTAGCTTTAGGTATGGGCTCCTATCGAGCCGCTTTATTTCATTTGATTACTCATGCTTATTCGAAAGCATTGTTGTTTTTAGGATCTGGATCCATTATTCATTCAATGGAAGTTATTGTTGGCTATTCTCCGGATAAGAGTCAAAATATGGTTCTTATGGGTGGTTTAACAAAACATGTTCCAATTACAAAAATTGCTTTTTTATTAGGAACCCTTTCTCTTTGTGGTATTCCACCTCTCGCCTGTTTTTGGTCCAAAGATGAAATTCTTAATGATAGTTGGTCATATTCACCTATTTTCGCAATAATAGCTTTTTCCACAGCAGGATTAACTGCATTTTATATGTTTCGGGTTTATTTACTTACTTTTGAAGGGCATTTAAATATTTATTTTCAAAATTATAGTGGTAAAAAAAACAGCGCATTCTATTCAATATCTTTATGGGGTAAACAGGGATCAAAAATCTTAAAAAAAAAAATGCGTTTATTACCTTTATTAACAATAAATAATAAAAATAATAATGAAAGAGCTTCTTTTTTTTGTTTTTTTTGGAAGAAAATATATCAAACTGGTGGTACTGTAAGAAAGATGACGTGTCCTTTTATTACTATTAATCATTTTGGTACTAAAAGAATTTTTTCCTATCCCCAGGAATCGGATAATACTATATTATTTCCGATGCTTGTTTTGGTACTATTTACCTTGTTTATTGGAGCTATAGGAATACCTTTCAATCAATTCAATCAAGAAGAAATGAATTTTGATATATTATCCAAACTGTTAATTCCGTCTTTAAGTCTTTTACATCAAAATCAAAATAAGTCTGTAGATTGGTATGAATTTGTAACAAATTCAACTTTTTCAGTCAGTATAGCTTCTTTTGGGATATTTATAGCGTCTTCTTTATATAAGCCGATTTATTCATCCT